AACCGTATGCATCCAAAGGTGCACGTACGGTTCCTCAGGGATACAATTTTGCCCTAATCAACCGACTTCATCGAGAAAGATTACTTTTTTTAGGCCAAGAGGTTGATAGTGAGATCTCGAATCAACTTGTTGGTCTCATGGTATATCTCAGCATAGAAGATGATACTAGGGATCTTTATTTGTTTATAAATTCTCCAGGCGGATGGGTAATACCAGGAATAGCCATTTATGATACTATGCAATTTGTGTCACCGGATGTACATACAATATGTATGGGATTAGCCGCTTCAATGGGATCTTTCATTCTGGTCGGAGGAGAAATTACCAAACGTCTAGCATTCCCTCACGCTTGGCGCCAATGAGTTTTTTTCTTTGAGAAAAAAAAAGAATACTATGCCTTCGCTGTATCGAATATGAATCAAATAAAGAATAAGTAATAATAGCATGGCACTTCGAGTTCGATATGAACAAACCATTATTGTTTTTTTTTTCTAACATGAGATTTTGTATCGAGATAGTAGTATGAAAGAAGAGTTATTCCCAAATTGATTTATTTGTCAAGCAAGAGTCAATTTCAGCGTCACAAACCATTATTCTTCCACACCAGAAGTATCTTTCTTCTTTTTATGTTATGAGAGAAAGAGTCAAAAAAATGGAAAAAATCATTTTCTCCTTCTTGGATCGTATCAAAAAGAAACTTTGGGATTGCTAAACAAACCACAGACGAGATAAATATAGAAAGCAACAGAACCATCATAGTATCTTTTTTACTACTACGAAAGGAAGGGTGGTAAATGGATCATTTAACGATTTGGATCGGATGGGTTCTATTTCTTCTTTTTGATAGAATCAATTCTATCGAAAAGAAGAAATTCCATTGCAGAGCCGTATGCAATGTACAAAAGATGCCCGTACGGTTGTTTAATTCTATTTTTTATTGTTATTTTGATTCCCCCTTACTTTAACCCAATCGTGCGATATATAGATAGAAGAACCGTTCATGATGTTATATCAATATCATCAGGGTTATGATTCACCAACCTGCTAGTTCTTTTTACGAGGCACAAGCAGGGGAATTTATCCTGGAAGCAGAAGAACTATTGAAACTTCGCGAAACTCTCACAAAAGTTTATGTACAAAGAACGGGCAACCCTTTATGGGTTATATCCGAAGATATGGAAAGGGATGTTTTTATGTCAGCAACAGAAGCCCAAGCTCATGGCATCGTTGATCTTGTAGCGGTCGAAAATTAAAATACTGGGGATTCCGTATAAATCTACGAATTCCGTTTCCAAATTTGAAATTTCCGTGTGAATAGAAATCATTCATAATCATCAACCATCAGGTTAAGATCGATCTAAGCCAACCCGCTCTATTCTATCTAGAATGAGATTCTATAGACATGCCATGCCAACCATTAAACAACTTATTAGAAACGCAAGACAGCCAATAAGAAATGTCACGAAATCTCCCGCTCTTCGAGGATGTCCTCAGCGTCGAGGAACATGTACTAGGGTGTATGTGCGACTCGTTCAGTTCAGATCATGAGTTTGAAGAAATGCAAACTAATTATGTTATGAATTTATGGTTTCTATTGGTGCAAATCCAATCACTCCATTTGAGATGAGAAGGAATTCTCCATTGGTAACAAATAGTTATCCATTAAGCGGAGGAAAAAGGTTATGCTCCTATTCCTATTCTTGAAAAAACGGACTAACAGGGTCAGCTACATAGCCAACTTTCAGAATTAAATGCCGTCACTGTATGGATAGCTTTTTTGTGAAAAGGACTATTACTTTCTAATTAGAATTGAAAAATGGATGGGTAGAGCCAAAGAGTGTGAACTATACAAGTTCACAATAAAATTCGATGAAATGAAAGAAGAGGCTCCGGTGTATAGAGAGGACCTCACCGTTTCAGAAGTTGCCATAGAAACGAGGGAACCCACTATTCTTTTTTATTTAGTAGCAGCCGAAGTTATTATTTCCAGGCGAGATACTTTGAAGAAAGAAAAAATGAAGAAAGAAAAAATCGTGGTCGGGAAGGTCATAGTCGCAAAAGCCATTGGAATTGATATTTTATATATCGGAAGAATCCGTTTTGTTATTAATCGACCGGAGGAAAAGGATGACTGAAAGAAGAGAAATCAATTAGTTATTCAAGAAAGTTTCATTTGATTCAATGACCAGAGTTAAACGAGGATATACAGCTCGAAGACGTCGAAAAAAGATTCGTTTATTTGCATCAACCTTTATAGGGGCTCATTCAAGACTTACTCGAACGACTACTCAACAAAGAATGAGAGCTTTGGTTTCCTCTCATCGAGATAGGAGCAGGAAAAAGAGAGATTTTCGTCGTTTGTGGATCACTCGGATAAATGCGGTAACTCGTGAGGATAGAATATTCTATAGTTATAGCCTATTCATCCACAATCTGTACAAGAGACAATTGCTTCTGAATCGTAAAATACTTGCGCAAATAGCCCTATCAAATAAGAATTGTTTTGATATCATTTCAAATAAAATCAAATACAAATCAAATAAAATAAAGGAAGAAAAGAATCTTAATAGAATCTATTATACAGGAAACAAGAATGATTGAAACAGGATTTCCCGGAGAATGGACTCCGGGAAGATAGAAGAAAAAGAAATTAAGATTTGAGTAGTAGGAATAAATGAACATCTTTCAAGAAAAAAAGATTTCTTTCCGATTTTTCCTTTTTTAGAATACAACAATCAAATCTGGATTCTATTTTTTTTTCGAGCAAAACATTCATATGAGCTTTATTTCCTATTGGAGTTTTGAGGAGTATCTCTATTTATTTTTGGTTCTAGGACCAGTAGTTCTAGGGATCGACTCCACTCTCTCCAATTGTTTCTCATTATTACGAAAAGGTAACGAAGATAAAATACGAGCTTGTTTTATAGCAATAGTAATTAATCGTTGTTGTTTCAAGGTCAACCTATTCGTCCGTCTAGATAATATTTTTCCTTGTTCACTAAGAAATCGACTAATTAAACTCATGTTTCTATAATCGATTCGATCCCCCGATCCAATTGGGGGTAAACGCCTACGAAAAGATCGCTTGGATTTACGAAAAGGTTGTTTGGATTTATCCATGGTTTGCTTATTCCTTGTTTGCTTATTCCTTGTTTGTTTATTCCTTATATATAAAAGGATCTAGAAAATAGAATTCTATTTTTTTTCTTATTCATTTAAGATTCGACCAAAATAGGATTTGGTTTGTATTATATATGTGAATGTTAAGATGTAAAGTTCTTACTCTTCCCGCTACTTGGAAAAATCACACACGCATTCCGTTCCATCTATTTCTTTATTTCCCCATGAATCGTATACTTTTGACAATAGCGACAAAATTTTCGAAATTCTAATCGATTGGGTGTATTGTGTCGATTCTTTTGAGTAATATATCTAGAAATGCCCGGCGATTCTTTATTGACACCCTTTCGAACACAACAGGTACATTCTAAAATCACTATAATTCTGATATCTTTACCCTTGGCCATGAACCTCCTTTTCATTTTGGATCGACTTCACTTTAGAACTCTCTTCATTTTCTTTTTTACCCAAACCAAATAAAAAGAAAATAAAAAAAGAATCTATATTCTATATCTATATTAAGAAAAGTGACTAACTAGAAATAGAATTCGTAAATCTTTTCTTTTTCGAATTCTTAGAATTCGAATGACTTCGAAGTACTATAAATAGAAAAGATAATCACTATTCATTACTATAACTATAAAGAAAGAGAGTCATATTCATTAATAGAAGAATATGAAGAATATCGTAATAATGAATTAATACAATTTTTTCTAACTATGAATTATTCCTATCCTAATCTCAGTCTTTTCTTCTTTCTATATTAGAATTTTGTGTAACCGCCCCTAAACGACTGGATCCACATTTCCATTTCTTTTCCCCCAAATTCTATCGTAGATTCACTGTATTTTGACTGAAGTTCGATACACTCTTTCTCTTTCTTTTATTTTTTAGGATAGGAAAGAAAAAGGGAGCAAAATTGGAGACATGTTACGTAGAATTGTATCTCAAATATTCTTCATTTCTTCACAGATCAATACAAGAATTCAATCAGGATTAAAACAGGATTAAAAAAAAGGGAATGACAAGGCATCCGGAAATAAACGATTAATTTCTATCAATAGACCTGCTAAAGACCCAAACCATAGAGTGGTTAGCACAGGTGCCGTTGAGAGATATGTTTTGATATCTCGCATTGAAAATCCTCCTTCTTCTTTTATTTTTTTTTCTTATTTATTTTAATTATTTCTTTGTATTGTATATTGTAATACATATATAGTTCTAGTTCGATATTCTAATACATAGATGATAGATAACCCGATCTTTTAGTTCAAGATCATTTGTTTTTGCTTGAAATGAAATTAGAATTAGGAATTACTAACTAAAATGCATATGTACAACGACCCAGCAGATTAAATTTTGCCGCCCCCTAAAAAAGATGACAAGAACATTCTCTACCTATAAGAGCAAAAAAGAAGGATGTGTGGAAAACAAGACATGGATTTTATACAATGACACTGTACAACAATTTTTAAAAGGGATGTAGCGCAGTTTGGTAGCGCGTTTGTTTTGGGTACAAAATGTCACGGGTTCAAATCCTGTCATCCCTACCTATTCTTTCTCCTATGGACAGTTACGAGGGATTCATTGAGTAAGATCGGGAATTTTTGGACATAATCTTTCATTTTTACATACTATATGTACACAAGAATCCTCCGGGGTAAAAAAATACTTTTCTTTACAATCGTATCTACTGTTATAGGATATGATATAAGAAAGCGCTCTTAGTTCAGTTCGGTAGAACGCGGGTCTCCAAAACCCGATGTCGTAGGTTCAAATCCTACAGAGCGTGATTCCGTTTATTTTATGTCGAATTAAAATGAAATAATTTAACAAAACAAAGTAGAATTGCAACTGAAATTTGACCTCCTACAAGGAGG